TATAGGAAGAAGCCCCATCAAATAGAGATTTTTTCTTTCGACCATATTTCGAGTGTTAATACGATATATAAGGACCGCTACTGCAAGCAGTACTACACCTTTGATCGTGAAATATCGATTGCTTGTTGAACCCTGCGAATCGCGTGAAAGTAGGATACTCCAAATTCGGGGGTCAAAGAGTTTCATAAAACGTTCTTGGTGGAAAAAAATGTGAGTGAAAGATCCCACGGAATCGAATTTGGTCCACGAATCTAAGAAATAGTGAGAATTCTTGATCTCTCTCAATATCTCTCTCAATTCGAAGATCCAGGATTTTAATGGATGTCGTTTCACTGCTTCCTGCTTCATTGATTCCTCCTAAGGATTTCATTTCAATTGGAATTTGGTTATTCACGATGTACGACGATCCCCGTTACGCATCCATGGCTGAATGGTTAAAGCGCCCAACTCATAATTGGCAAATTCGTAGGTTCAATTCCTGCTGGATGCACGCCAACGGGAACGTTCAATACGTCTATTGGAATTGGCTCTGTATCAATGAAATCTCATCATCCATACATAATGAATTGGTATGGTATATTCATACCATAACATATGAACAGTAAGAAATAGAATTCTTATCGATACTGGAACTCATAGGGAAGAAAATGGATTTATGGATGGAATCAAATATGCAGTATTTACAGACAAAAGTATTAGGTTATTGGGGAACAATCAATATACTTCTAATGTCGAATCAGGATCAACTAGGACAGAAATAAAGCATTGGGTCGAACTCTTCTTTGGTGTCAAGGTAATAGCTATGAATAGTCATCGACTCCCGGGAAAGGGTAAAAGAATGGGACCCACTATGGGACATACAATGCATTACAGACGTATGATCATTACGCTTCAACCGGGTTATTCTATTCCACCTCTTAGAAAGAAAAGAACTTAAATCAAAATACTTAATAACACGGCGATACATTTATACAAAACTTCTACCCCGAGCACACGCAATGGAGCCGTCGGCAGTCAAGTGAAATCCAATCCACGAAATAATTTGATCTATGGACAGCGTCATTGTGGTAAAGGTCGTAATGCCAGAGGAATCATTACCGTAAGGCATAGAGGGGGGGGTCATAAGCGTCTATACCGTAAAATCGATTTTCGACGGAATGAAAAAGACATATCTGGTAGAATCGTAACCATAGAATACGACCCTAATCGAAATGCATATATTTGTCTCATACACTATGGGGATGGTGAGAAGAGATATATTTTACATCCCAGAGGGGCTATAATTGGAGATACCATTGTTTCTGGTACAGAAGTTCCTATCTCAATGGGAAATGCCCTACCTTTGAGTGCGGTTTGAACCATTGATTTACGTAATTGGAAGTAACCAATTAGGTTTACGACAAAACCTAGAAATCGATCACTGATCCAATTTGAGTACCTCTACGGGATAGACCTCAACAGAAAACTGAAGAGTAACGGCAGCAAGTGATTGAGTTCAGTAGTTCCTCATATAAAATTATTGACTCTAGAGATATAGTAATATGGAGAAGACAAAATTGTTTGAAGCACCGACAGAGCCGGAAGCGCCCCCTGTTTCAAAGAGAGGAGGACGGGTTATTCACATTTCATTTGATGGTCAGAGGCGAATTGAAAGCTAAGCAGTGGTAATTCTACCCCCGGGAAAAATAGATATGTCTCCTACGTTACCCGTAATATGTGGAAGTATCGACGTAATTTCATAGAGTCATTCGGTCTGAATGCTACATGAAGAACATAAGCCAGATGAAGGAGCGGGGAGACCTAGGGTGTAGAAGATCATAACATGAGTGATTCAGCAGATTTGGATTCCTATATATCCACTCATGTGGTACTTCATCATACGATTCATATGAGATCCATCTGTCTAGATATCATCATATACATCCAGAAAGCCGTATGCTTTGGAAGAAGCTTGTACAGTTTGGGAAGGGGTTTTGATTGATCAAAAAGAAGAATCTACTTCAACCGATATGCCCTTAGGCACGGCCATACATAACATAGAAATCACACTTGGAAAGGGTGGACAATTAGCGAGAGCAGCGGGTGCTGTAGCGAAACTGATTGCAAAAGAGGGTAAATCGGCCACATTAAAATTACCATCTGGGGAGGTCCGTTTGATATCCAAAAACTGCTCAGCAACAGTCGGACAAGTGGGTAATGTTGGGGTGAACCAGAAAAGTTTGGGTAGAGCCGGATCTAAGTGTTGGCTAGGTAAGCGTCCTGTAGTAAGAGGAGTAGTTATGAACCCCGTAGACCATCCCCATGGGGGTGGTGAAGGGAGGGCCCCAATTGGTAGAAAAAAACCCACAACCCCTTGGGGTTATCCTGCGCTTGGAAGAAGAAGTAGAAAAAAGAATAAATATAGTGATAGTTTGATTCTTCGTCGCCGTAGTAAATAGGAGAATATTGAAAATAGAATATGTTTCCTCGTCTTTACAAAAAAAAAAAGATAGGAGTAATTAGCCGTGACACGTTCACTAAAAAAAAATCCTTTTGTAGCTAATCATTTATTGGGAAAAATTTCGAAGCTCAACATGAGGGCAGAAAAAGATACAATCGTAACTTGGTCCCGGGCATCTACCATTATACCCATAATGATCGGCCATACAATTGCTATTCATAATGGAAAGGAACATTTACCTATTTATATAACAGATCGTATGGTAGGTCACAAATTGGGAGAATTTGCACCTACTCTTAATTTCCGGGGGCACGCGAGAAATGATAATAAATCTCGTCGTTAATGTTAATTAATAAAAAAGTGAATATGGGTGCTCGTCGTTTATTGGTGGGAGGTGAACCTTATGATAAAGAGTGACCCGGATGTAGAAGTATACGCTTTAGGGCAACATATACGTATGTCTGCTCATAAAGCGCGAAGAGTAATTGATCAGATTCGTGGGCGTACCTACGAAGAAACACTTATGATACTAGAACTCATGCCTTATCGAGCATGTTATCCAATTTTTAAATTAGTTTATTCTGCAGCAGCAAATGCTAGTCACAATATGGGTTTCAACGAAACGGCTTTAATCATTAGTCAAGCCGAAGTTAATGAAGGTACTATCATTAAAAAGTTAAAACCCCGGGCTCGAGGGCGTAGTTATCCGATAAAAAGGCCCACCTGTCATATAACTATTGTATTGCAAGATATATCTAAAGATAAAAACTATTTCATATGGTTAAGAAAATATGGATGGGTATATAAAGATAAGTATACAGATGTCAGAGAACGGTATCTATATATGATGGATTTTCTGCGATATCATAACAAAAGGATGATGATATGGGCTAATAGAGAAATGATATGGCCTTATAGAGACAGCGAGGTGTTATGGGACAAAAAATAAATCCACTTGGTTTCAGGCTTGGTACAACCCAAAGCCATCATTCTGTTTGGTTTGCGCAACCAAAAAGTTATTCCGAAGGTCTCCAGGAAGATAAAAAAATACAGGATTGTATCAAGAATTATGTACAAAAAAATATGAAAATGTCTTCTGGTGTCGAGGGAATTGCACGCATAAAGATTCAAAAAAGAATCGATCTGATCCAGGTCATAATATATATGGGATTCCCAAAATTATTAATAGAGGGCAGTCCGCGAGGAATCGAAGAATTACAGAGCACTGTACAAAAAGAATTTAATTCTGCGAGCCGAAAACTTAACATTACTATCACAAGAGTTGCAAAACCTTATGGACAGCCTAATATTCTTGCAGAATTTATAGCCGGACAATTAAAGAATAGAGTTTCATTTCGAAAGGCAATGAAAAAAGCGATTGAATTAACTGAACAAGCAGATACAAAAGGAATTCAAGTACAAATTGCAGGGCGTATCGACGGAAAAGAAATTGCGCGTGTCGAATGGATCAGAGAAGGTAGGGTTCCCCTACAAACCATTCGCGCTAAAATTGATTATTGTTCCTATACAGTTCGAACTATCTATGGGGCATTAGGAATAAAAATTTGGATATTTGCAGATGAGGAATAAGGGTCCTTTCGTTATCTTTCTGTTCTATCAATTTGTCAATTGAATAAAAAATAACAAACTCGTTCATTTTTTTTTTTTCGTTTAATCAAAAATTCTAATATTTCTAATTCTTAATTTAATTATTTAATTCTATAGGGTTGAATAACAATTCGATTGACTCCATATAATTGCTATGCTTAGTGTGTGACTCGTTGGTTTTTTATTTAGAGTTAGGATTAAAAAACAAGGGACCGTGCCTAGTATGAACTAATAACTAATAACCAGCTCATTGCTTCGTATTATCTGAATCCAAGGAACCGGTCACTATATGATGTATCGATCATATTGTTGTAGCAACTGAAATAAATATTTTTTACATATTTACTTTTACCTAAAAGATTAATCAATCAGATTATAAGATAAGGTTGTAAAGCAAAAACAAAGGGATATGGATAGATGGAAGGGCGAGAGAAAGAAAGAAAAAGAATAACAAAGATATATGATTCCAATATGTATGGTCTATGAACTATTTAATAAAAGGCAATGTAATAAAGCATAAAAAAAAAATAGGTAAAAAAATATAATTAATTATATGAATCCAATTCATAAAAAAAAAAATAAAGAGCACCGAGTCAATAAAGACTGAGGAGATTGATTCAGGAACAAATTTTATTAGGAGCTCCATTGCAGAGTTCGGGCCTAGCCATTAATTGAGAAGCGATGGGAACGACAGAACCTGTGACTGCGGAGGATTCCCTTGAAAACGAATCCTAATGATTCATTGAGTGGGATGGCGGAACGCGCCAAGAACCTATTTATTTATTCTGAGAGGTCGTGGGATACCCCTACTACGAATGAAGGGGGTTTAAAAGAGCAAACATTCGCCCGCGAAAGCCTTGTTGAATTGCTAAGTTTGGGGCGATTCAATACCGGTAAAAACGAAGATTTATATTATAATTACATTAAATAGAAATATATTTCTAATTTTATATACGAGCAAGATAAAAAAATTCCATGATTCGTTGTATTATAAATTAATATTTCGTTTAATTCGCGAGGAGCTGGATGAGAAGAAACTCTCATGTCCGGTTCTGCAGTAGAGATGGCATTGAGAAACAACCATCAACTATAACCCCAAAAGAACCAGATTTCGTAAACAACATAGAGGAAGGATGAAGGGAGTATCTTATCGAGGCAACCAAATTTGTTTCGGTGGATACGCCCTTCAGGCACTTGAACCCGCTTGGATCACATCTAGACAAATAGAAGCGGGGCGACGAGCCATGACACGATACGCGCGTCGTGGTGGAAAAATATGGGTACGTATATTTCCAGACAAACCTGTTACAGTAAGACCTGCCGAAACACGTATGGGTTCGGGGAAAGGATCCCCCGAATATTGGGTATCCGTCGTTAAACCGGGTCGAATACTTTATGAAATGGGTGGGGTATCAGAAATTGTAGCCAGAGAAGCTATTTCTATAGCTGCGTCCAAAATGCCTATACGAACTCAATTCGTTATTGCGGAATAGAGATGTGGAACTAAAGGAAAGGGGCCCTTGTGATGAAAAAACCCGCAGTTTATTTATTTATTTCTGGACAAACAATATTTCTTCTTTTTTTTTTATTAGCCCTTTGCATTTAACGAAAAAAAAATAATGATATGATTCAACCTCAGACCTATTTAAATGTAGCGGACAACAGCGGGGCGAGAGAATTAATGTGTATTCGAATCATAGGAGCTAGTAATCGCCGATATGCTCATATTGGTGACGTCATTGTTGCTGTAATCAAAGAAGCAGTGCCCAATATGCCTCTACAAAGATCAGAAGTAATCAGAGCTGTAATTGTACGTACACGTAAAGAACTCAAACGTGACAATGGTATGATAATACAATATGATGACAATGCAGCAGTTGTAATTGATCAAGAAGGAAATCCAAAAGGAACCCGAGTTTTTGGTGCGATCGCTCGGGAATTGAGACAGTTGAATTTTACTAAAATAGTCTCATTAGCTCCTGAGGTATTATAAAAAAATTCTAAATACTAATAAACGAGAACATAATATAAATATAGTTAGTTTACGTAGAGTATCTAAAATAGTAGGATATCTGAATTCGATTCAATTAATTAGTAGAGTGCTTTAGTAGATTGTGTCTCACGCATATACCTTTAATAAATAATAAATTAATAAACAAAGACGGATCATGTTGATTATATAAAAACTCGGAGGCACCGATAATTATAGTTCATTATGGGTAGGGACACTATTGCCGAAATAATAACTTCTATACGAAATGCTGACATGGATAAAAAAGGAACGGTTCGAATAGCAGCTACAAATATCACCGAAAATATTGTTAAAATACTTCTACGAGAAGGCTTTATCGAAAATGTGAGAAAACATCGAGCAAGCAAGAAATACTTCTTGGTTTCAACTCTGCGACATAGAAGGAATAGACAGGGACCATATCAAACTGTTTTAAAACGTATCAGTCGACCTGGCCTGCGAATTTATTCCAACCATCAACGAATTCCTAGGATTTTAGGAGGAATGGGTATTGTAATTCTTTCTACTTCTCGAGGTATAATGACAGACCGAGAGGCTCGGCTAGAAGGAATTGGAGGGGAAATTTTGTGTTATATATGGTGATCTTTCTGGGATCCGAATTGCATCCGCAACTTCCTTTTTTGTTTTGTGAAAAAAAGAGGAAAGACGGGTTGTCCCTCTATTAGTTGATAATTCAAGGGGTTACCTAGAATGAAAGAACAAAAATGGATTCGGGAAGGTTTAATTACTGAATATTACCAAGGTATGTTTCGAGTTCGCTTAGATAATGAAGATCGGATTCTAGGTTATGTTTATGTTTCGGGGAGGATCCGCCGTAATTTTATACAGATACTACCGGGCGATAGAGTAAAAATTGAAGTTAAGTCGTTATGATTCAACCAGGGAACGCATAATTTCATTTATAGACTCCGCAACAAAGATTCGAACGATTAAATGAAAATTAAGTTGCTTTTTCAACATTCCTCTCGTGCGTATACAATTTACAATTGGAGGTTAAAAATTTAAAGAGACTTATTTTCTTCCAAGGAATAGATTCAGAATTAAGGTAAGGAATGACAAATATGAAAATAAGGGCTTCCGTTCGTAAAATTTGTGAAAAATGTCGACTGATCCGTAGGCGGGGACGAATTATAGTAATTTGTTCCAACCCGAGGCATAAACAGAGACAAGGATAATCTTTCTTAAAAGGGGCTCTCCAAAGGACCCAATCAAAAAAAAAAAAATAGAGGATCTGTTTTGATATGAAATGGATATATCCGTATATCTCTGACTCATATTTATGAGATGATAAAATATGACAAAAACCATACCAAGAATTGGCTCACGTAGGAATGGACGCATTGGTTCACGTAAGAATGGACGTCGAATACCAAAAGGAGTTATTCATGTTCAAGCAAGTTTCAACAATACCATTGTAACG